GCTTTGTGACACTGCTTTTTCTTTTATCACATGATTTATAGACCATACATATTGGGATCATATAGCATTGATATCTTGTTCTTTCTTTCTATCACCCCTCCTTTTATAAAAATCCTTTTTTTTTTACTAAACACTGGATAATCTTCTTTTTTCTCTATGAATTAGAGAAAAAAGATGAGATTTCAGTTGCTACAAATATATGATTTATTCATATAGTGACTGTTTCTTAGGATCTTGATAATACGAAGCAATAGGTTGGTTTTTAGTTTTTTTTTATTATGAAATAAGTTTTTAGTAAGGATTAGTTGATTTTTTCAATTCTAACTTTGAAAGAAAAAAAAACTAACGAATCACACACTAAGCATAGCAATTATACTAAAAGAGTCAATTCAATTTTGATTTAACCCTAACTAATTCGAATTCCTCGTTTTTCTCTAATAGAATCAATCAAAGAATTTGTCTTTTTTTTTTCTATCTTGGGGAAATCGATAAGAAATTTTCCCTCTTTGTGAATCAAATTCACTTATTTGTATCTTGACTCTATCCCCTAGTAACACACGTATACGATTACGGCGCATATTGAAAGATCGAAAACCCACAACGATTTGACTATTATGATGCAGACGTACGTGGAACATGATATCTTTGATGGGTTACAAGTCCTTTAGAAAGAAATTGCTCTCTTTCATTTAGATAACTCACAATGGTTTGATTTTTAAGATAAAAAAAAAGATATCTTTGATCGGTTCCACAATTATTCCTTCATAAAGAAATTGCTCTTTTTTATTGATATCTATGTTGGTTTTTCTTTTCTCTTTCATATCTTTTTCCTCGATTATATGGATTAATAGACTTAACTGCTAAATAACGTAAAAATAATTATAATTATTTCTAAAATACAAAATTATTATTATTTTTTTTTATTGACAGCTTTTTTTTCTATTTTTTTGAGGATTACCATATATAACACAAAATCTCTCCTCCAATTCTTTGAAGTCGAGCTTCTCGATCTGTCATTATACCCTGAGAAGTAGACAGAATTACAACTCCTATTCCACCTAGAATCTTAGGAATTCGTTGATATTTCGAATAAATTCGTAAACTGGGTCGGCTTATGCGTTTTCAAAAAATAGTTCTAGTTGCTATAAATATAGAAAGACAAAGTCATTTTTTTCTACTTTGCTCTACTTTCTAAATATCCAAATTTTTAAGCCTAAAACTCCATTGATAGTTTGAATTGTATGAGAACAATAATCTATTTTGGCACAAATTATTTGTAGGGGAAGTTTACCCTTTCTTTTACCTTCTTTACGTGCGATCTCTTTTCCGTCGATACGGCCTGCGAGTTGAAGTTTTATTCCTTTTGTATCTGTTTCTTTAGCTAAATCAATAGCTTGTTGCATTGTCTTTCTAAAGGGGACTCTATTTTTTAATTGTAAGGTTATAAATTCTGCAAGAAGATTAGGTTGGCTATATAATTGTTCAGCTCTTTTGAGTTGAATACGAATTAATCTGGGGTATATAGAAAAGAATTCTTGTTTTTTTACATTTTTCTTGAATTTTGCCAAACATTTCCCTTTTAATAAGAATTTTGGTACGAATCCGCTATAGATGATGACTCGTATAAATGTTTTTTGTGTTCTAAATCCTTGTTTTTCAATTTCTATACGTATAATTCCTTCAAAGCCTAAGGGAGGTAAGGGAGGTAAAGATATTCTCTTTTTTTTACTTTTTTGTTTTTTATTCTTTTGCTCTATTTTTTTTAATTTTTCTAAATATTTCTTGGTACCAATTTGTAAACCTTTTTTGATTCTATATTGTACATAATTCTTGAAAAAATTTCGTATTTTTTGATCTTCTTGTATACTCGTAGAATAATTTTTTGGTTCTTCAAACCAAACAGAATGATGACTATGGGTTGTACCAAGTCTGAAACAAAGTGGATTTGTTTTTTGTCCCATAATTCTCTATTTTCTTTTTTTCATCCATATCTTTTTAAATGAAAAGGAATCTAAATTTTAGATTGATTTAATAAAGATTTCGGTTTTTCCTTGAGTACGACTTTTATAAGACATGTGCTTCTTTTTATTGGATAACTATGTCCTTGAGCACGGGGTCTTGCCTTTTTTCTAATAGTACTTCTATTGACTTCGGCTTTACTAATGAATAAATCAGCTTCGTTTAAACCCATATTATGATTAGCATTTTTTGCTGCAGAATAAACTAATTTGAAAATGGGATAAGATGCTTGATAAGGCATGAAACTTAGTATCATAATTGTTTCTTCATAGGAACGTCCGCGAATCTGATCAATTACTCTTCGCGCTTTGGAAACAGAAATACCTATATGTTGAGCTAAAACTTGGACTCCTTTACTTGAACTTGAGTTCTTTTTCATAGGGTTATCCGCTAGCTTTTTAAAATTTTTCATAAGATTCTTTCTCCTTATGTTTGATCCCTATTTTTTTTGATTCTTCATTACAGATTTATTATCGTTATCATTTATTGCATCTATCCCCCAAAAACGGGTAGGCACGAATTCTCCCAATTTGTAACCTATCATAGATTCTGTTATATAAACAGGTATATGTTCCTTTCCATTATGAATAGCGATTGTACGGCCAACCATGGAGGGTGTAATAGTAGATGCCCGAGACCAAGTTCTTATGATTTCGTTCTCCTGCCCCATTTTTATTTTTTCCGTTTTTTCCGATAAATGCTTAGCTACATATCTTTTCTTTTTCTTTGCTACATATCTTTTCTTTTTCTTTGCTACAAATCTTTTGTTTTGACCTATCACAGTTGATTACTCCTTTTTTTGCATAGTAAAGATTGGCATTCTATGTCCAATATCTCGATCTAAGTATCGAGGTCAGAATAAAAACAATAATGATGAATGGAAAAAAGAGAAAATCCTTTCTTTAGCTCGATAAGGGGCGGATGTAGCCAAGTGGATCAAGGCAGTGGATTGTGGATCCACCATGCGCGGGTTCAATTCCCGTCGTTCGCCCATCACATTATTTCGAATTCCAAAAATTCGATTTTGAATATTCCTATTTACGGCGACGAAGAATCAAACTATCACTATATTTTCTCCTTTTCCTAGTTCTTCTTCCAAGCGCAGGATAACCCCAAGGAGTTGCGGGTTTTTTTCTACCAATTGGGGCTCTTCCTTCACCGCCCCCGTGTGGATGGTCCACAGGGTTCATAACTACTCCTCTTACTACAGGACGCTTACCTAGCCAACACTTCGATCCAGCTCTACCCAAACTTTTTCGGTTCACCCCAAGATTACCCACTTGTCCGACTGTTGCTAAGCAGTTTTGGGATATCAAACGAACCTCCCCAGATGGTAATCTTAATGTGGCCGATTTACCCTCTTTTGCAATCAGTTTCGCTACAGCACCTGCTGCTCTAGCTAATTGTCCGCCTTTTCCATGTGTGAATTCTATGTTGTGTATGGACGTGCCTAAAGGCATATCGGTTGAAGTAGATTCTTCTTTTTTATCAAAAAAACCCCTTCCCAAACTGTACAAGCTTCTTCCAAAGCATACGGCTTTCTAGATGTATATGATGATATAGAAAAAAATAGATCTTTTCATCGTATAATGAAGTATCACATGAGTGGATATTTAGGAATCCTAATCTCCCGAATCATTCATATTATCATCTTCTACATCCTAGGTCTCTCCGTTCCGTCATCTGGCTTATGTTTTTCATGTAGCATTCAGACCGAATGACTCTATCAAATTACGTCGATACTTACACATATTACGGGTAACGTAGGAGACATCTCTTCGGGGGATCTTCATTACCACTGCTTAGCTTTCAATTCGCCTCTGACCATCAAATGAAATGTGAATAACCCGTCCTCCTCTCTTTGAAAGAAGGGGCGCTTCCAGTTCTGTGCGTGCTTCAAACAATTTTCTCCATATTACCATATCTCTAGAGTCAATAATTTTCTATGAGAAACTACTGAACTCAATCACTTGCTGCCCTTACTCAACAGTTTTCTGTTGAGGTCTATTCCATAGAGGTACTCCAAATGGATTAGTGATCGATTTCTAGGTTTTGTCGTAAACCTAATTGGTTACTTCCAATTACGTAAATCAATAGTTCAAACCGCACTCAAAGGTAGGGCATTTCCCATTGATATAGGAACTCCTTTACCAGAAAAAATGGTATCTCCAATTATAGCTCCTCTGGGATGTAAAATATATCTCTTCTCACCATCCTCGTAGTGTATAAGACAAATGTATGTATTTCGATTAGGGTCGTATTCTATGGTTACGATTCTACCAGATATGTCTTTTTGATTCCGTCGAAAATCGATTTTACGGTATAGACGCTTATGACCCCCCCCTCTATGCCTTACGGTAATAATTCCTCTGGCATTACGACCTTTACTACAACGATGTCGTCCATAGATCAAATTATTTCGTGGATTGGATTTCATTTGACTTTCTACGGCTCCATTGCGTGTGCTCCGACTAGAAGTTTTGTATAAATGTATCGCCGTGTTATTAAGTATTTTTCTTTAAGTTCTTTTCTCTAGAAGAGGTGGAATAGAATAAAGAATCTCTAGAAGAGGTGGAATAGAATAACCCGGTCGAAGCGTAATGATCATACGCCTGTAATGCATTGTATGTCCCATAATAGGTGCCATTCTTCTACCCCGAAAGGGGTAGAAGATGACTATTCATAGCTATTACCTTAGTTCGACTCAATCCTTGATTTCTTTCTTTGTTGATCCTGATTCGACATTAGAAGTATGTATACAAGGTCTTCAAGTTCTTCCTCGTGTAATAATTTGTCATTGTTGAACAAATGGTTATCTACTTCTCCTTCCTCTCGGTATCTTAGGAGAATTTCTCCTTTATTAAAAAAAATATATATATATATAATATATATATATATTTCTATATATAGAAATCTATTCCTCTATGTATTCTTCTCTTTCTTTTTTCTAAGAATCTCATAGGGATCAATAGAAACTATATTCTCATCCGTAGGATCCCAAGTACCCGAATCAATCAATCAAAGATTCGATTCGATCTAAACTCTCCATTGGTAAATGAAATGCACCATGTTGACAAATAGATTTGTTTTTTTGTGCATATTTTTTGTAAATGGATGTCTTACAATTTTCACAATAAGTCCATAAATGAGCCTATCGCGCAAATACATCCTCTGGATTTTGGTATTTCATTAAAGATTCATTCTTCCCCAATAAGCGAAGACTTTTTCCTCTAACTACTGCATATTTGATTCCATCCATAAATCCATTTTCTTCCCTATGAGTTTTAGTATCGATCAGAATTCTAGTTCTTACTCTTCCTATGTTAGGGTATGAATATACTATACCAATTAATTCGTTATGGAAGATCCCATTGAGCCAATTCCGATAGACTTTTTGACCCTTCCTATTAGGGTGCATCCAGTAGGAATTGAACCTACGAATTTGCCAATTATGAGTTGGGCGCTTTAACCATTCAGCCATGGATGCAATTAATGAAATAATATTTCTGATCATAATCTCCACATTGGATCAAGAACGGGGTCAGAGGAGCTAATTCGTATAAAGCCATCGAACCGGCCCAACCAGCAACTAGAGCTGTGTGCATTATAGAAACAGAAAGCAGTCGACCGGGATCATTCAATACGACAGTATGAACACGATACCAAGGTAAACCCATGGAAATACCCCTTTATCAAAGAGAAATAGAAACTTGATTTTATCGTACGTATTAAACTAAGAAGACGATATATTGTGTACCTAAACTTTTTTTTAGTAGATTCTGTGGTTCATTTTTATTTCATCTCATTGAAAAGAAAAATAAGGGAACAACTCTGTTCGTAAGAACAAAGAGAAGCAGATCTATTCTATACCCGATAAGTACCAATACGCAAGGGGAAGATTGCATTATTGGAGAATAAATGGATACTTATTCGAATGATCAATCCTTTCGTTACAGTTTTTTTGAATCCATTCTGTCTTACTCTATCAAAAAACCCTTCCATGTATCAAAATCAAAGAGAAGAAATCGGTGTATCAAAATCGATGTATCAAATAGAAGAAAAAGGAATGAAGACAAGAAATCATGGATTTTCACCTTTCCTTATTTAAGTGAATAAAGGATATGCATTTTTTGGTTGAAATTTTTGAGTATAGGAATACCAAAAGTATCTTTTCGCCGTCCTGGAACCGAAAAGCTTGGCTTGACATATAGTGTGACTTGTCAAACATATTGGGTCATATGAGATTGACCCGTTCTCTTCCCCGATCAAGATATCCGCTGTTTCGCCGAAGAGATATTGTATTGAGTAAACCATCATTCATTCGGAGCACGAAGTCAAATTTCTCAAATTTCAATATGAAAAAAAAATGATATATGTCTTAATTGATACGATTTGTATTACTTAATCTTTTCTTGATATCAAATATATGAATGAAAAAAGACAGAACAGAGATATATCTTAGAATTGAAAGGATTGTGATTCCTTCACTTTTTTTTGAATTCAATTCGAAAAATGGATATTAAAAGTAAAAGCCGCCTTATATTTTCTTTTTATTATAGTTACTTCCAGAATCGAGATTAATATGCAATTAATCATTGCAGCAATAAAATGGAATCAGCTTTTTTATCTGTCTGTTCTGATCTTCTAATGAGTGCAAACCTTTAGGTTTCTAAAATAGCTAATTCGTTAATACAATACTAGAAAAATTTCGTTTATGATAAAAAATTCGTTAATACGAGAAAAAATTACTTAATAAATACAATACGAATAAAAAGAAAATATTTTTCATTTTTATCGTATATATATAAAATAAATAAGAAAAATATGGAGGATCATGAAAACTCTCATTGATTTCGGCCAAATGCAGGCTGTCGTAAAGAATTTTTTAAAGACTTTGATTTTTGTTCTAGCAGGAGTCTTTCTCTATCGTGTCCACAATCAAAATCTAATAGAAAGAAAAAATCTCGATTTGAGGGGGCTTCTTAGTTCGGTTGAATGCAGGGAAGAATCTTTTTGTTCTTCCAATAACTTGGTTGTTTCGCTTCCAAAAGGAAAAACCTTTTCTGGGAGTTTTTTTATGGATGGAGAAGAAATTCATTGTGTTCTTCCAAGAAAGAAAAAGTATATCTGTATCATTCGGAGTTCCTGGTGGTCGAGAAACCTGATCATAAAAAATAGGGACTTGATTTGTAATGAAACCGTAGCTGGAATTCAAATCTCATTCAAAGATAGAAATAACAAAGATCTTGAATTTCTATTGTTGTGTATACATGATCCATACGATGGTTAGTTGGGGGAAGAATCCGCACGAATCGAATTTTTGGTTCGACAATGTGTGGTTGGGAAATCGGTTTATTAGGAAAGGAAAAAATATCTTATGCAATATTGAATATGATTTAACAAGATCGAATCTCATTGAAGTAGAAAATTCCAGCCAATTGAAAAGAATTATATTGTTTATTCGCAACAAAATAATTTCTTCTTTGTACGTCGGTAAAAAAAAAACAATTTTTTTTGACTCTTTCTCTGCGAATCTCTGACACACAAATACCTCACGATCAGGATTTTCCACAAAGGGGTAACACAAGAGATAATTTGTACAAGTCTTTTATGTATAAATTATCTAAATTCTATCGAAAAATTTATAATAAGTTTTACGGATCTTTTGTTTTTCCAAGGACTCTTTATCCAAAGAAATCCAATCTGGAATCCTTAAGATCTTTCATCTCGCCACCAAGAAATTTTGATCCAATTACAGCCGATCCAAAATTCTATAGCTATAGAGAAAGTTCCTCGATCACGGACTTTTTAGAAATTCTTTGGAGATTTTATTCATCATATATGAATCGATCTGATTCAAAAGTTAAGAACTTGCATCCGTATCTCAGTGTCAATTCAAACATGGAGTGTTAATAAAATCCATGTTCTAAGAAATCTTTACCATCCGGAAAGAAAGAAAACTGGAGTCTTTTTCGTTTTCGAAGCAAAAAAAAATATGTTAATAAACGTAGGATCAAGATAACCTTAAAAAAAAAAAGATCTGATTTCTGTGATCATTTTCGAGGGAGATATTAAAGATAAAAAGATAATATTTATTACTACGAGTGCAATATTTACAAAAAATATCTCCCCACGATCTTAACTACGAGTGGGTTCAAACTTATAAGATCCATCCTTTCCGAGATTTATTTCAACTTGATATTACCAAACTTGGTATCAAAAATTCAAGATATTTTTGATATACCATGGGTAATTCTTGAGAAGATTTTTATGAAATGGACTCGGATAAGTGAGAAGATCCTTATGAAATGGACTCTGATAAGTGATAAGTGCGAAGATTTGAACTCTTTCTTTTGTAATGGGAGAAAAGGATAGAAAAAAATTTCAGTGAGACATTACTTCTTCGGTCCGAACCAAGGAATCCGTTAGATATGATGCAACAGAAATCTTTTTCTATCCATTATGATAGATTGAGAAATGAAATAGACGAATCGGAGTTTGAAGAAGGGCACGAAGCGGTGAACCCGCAAGAGATAGAAAACGATTTCTTCAATCAAATAGTTTCAAATAGTTCGGTCTGCTAAAATAAGGCGCTATCTATTTGATAATCTCGAAATTGAGAATATCCATATGAAATCCGGATTTCTTTATTGGGCCGAGTCTTTTCAGGGCAAGTGGCCTCTTGATCACGAGGAAGATAAGCTTCAAGAGGAGGAGCTTCAAGAGAAAGATTCGGAGTTCTTGCAGAGTGGAACAATTCTGTACCAGAAAAAAGAGAGATTTTCCAAAGAACAAAGCGTTTTTCTAATAAACCGATTCATTTGGGAACCTCCGCAGCCATTCTTTTTGGTAGTCATACGGCTGGACTTTTGGTTTTCACGTCGAGAATTGTTTGAGAAGAGGTCTGACCTAGACCTAGATAAGTATCCTTCTTCATCTTTCAATGAAAATTGGTTCAATAAGCAAAAAAAGCACACTGAATTGTTGGCTCGTCGTCAGAGATGGCAAAGAAGACTTAGAATCCATAGTTCCTTATGTAAAGGATCTTTCTCTTCTCATATTCTGTTGGAGAGTTATCAGTATTTAGCAAATCTGTTCCTATCTAAGGGAAGGCTCTTGGATCAAATGAAAAAAATATTGTTGAGAAAGAGATGGCTTCTCCCGGAGTAAATGAACCATTTGATTTGTGGAACAGGAGAAAGATTTCTCCATTCCTTATCCGTAAAGATATATGGCCATGAAAAAGGGGATTAAGTGGAAGAGGATTGGCCGGGTGGTAGAGTCGTGGAAACACTTGTTTATTCGATATTTTCGACCTTAGTTCATATGCTACTGTTGAAGCATGAATTGAAATCTTAGATCAAAGCACTATGTATGGATGATAGAAACTGCCTAAACAAGAATGAATTCCTTTCTTGTTTAGGCGAACAACCAAAAACAGAGTAGAAAAACTGATTCATTCAGATCGACATGAGGGTCCAACTCCATTGGATTGCCAGAATCCATGTTGTATATTTGAAGCAGGTTGACCCCCGTACTTCTCTCATGAACCCTCTTCCTGCTGAGCCCCTTGGTCCACAGAGAAAAAATGTAGGGCTGGTGCTAAAAATTCATCACGGAAGAAAGGACTCAAAGAGCCGGGATCCCTAAGGGGATCACTAACTTATACTAAAACGAATAGTAATCTAATAGAAAAGAACTATTTTTTCTGTATACTTTCCCCAGTTCCATTGCTACCGCGGGCCTTACGCAATCGATCGGATCATATAGATATCCCTTCAACACAACATAGGTCATCGAAAGGATCTAGGACAATTCACCAAAGCACGAAAGCCAGGATCAGAAAGTTGATTCCTATTTCAAGAATGCATAACCGCATGGATAAGCTTACACTAACCCGTCAATTTTGGATCCAATTGGGGATTTTCCTTGAGAAGTATCGGGAAGAAATTGGAATGTAATAATATAGATTCATAAAGAA